GTATTAAGTCCAAAATTTTCAACAGTAATAAAAGTTTGATTTCTTACATTATTACTAATTTTATATGTTTTATGGCAAAAACAAGAAGCTCTTTTCATATTATTCATTGTTAATAATGGTACTAACTCAAAATTTCTATTAAGTTTTTTTTCTTCTTCTTTACCCCATAAAGAGATTGAATATAAGGAGCTACTTTTTTTTCCACTGTAATTTATAAAATAAGTGTTTAAATGTCCTTCAAAAGTAAGTAAATAAATCCGAAACATATAAAATGCGGTTAATCCTGCTGTTGAACAAGCTATTATTGCAAAAATCGGCGAAAACAACAAACTATCATTAAGAATTTCATCTTTAGACCAAAAACAAGCAAGAGGTGGAATACCACAAAGAGAAAGTGTTCCTACTAAAAAGGCAGTTTTTGTAATCGGTACATGTTTTGTCAAACCACCCATAAGAATCATATTCTGACTTTTATCGGGAGAATATCCAACTATAGCTTCCATTGAATGAATTATGGATCCAGATCCTAAAAACAACAAAGCTTTCGAATAAGCATGAGTAATCAAATGAAATAAAGCGGATCGATAAGACCCCATACCTAGAGCTAACATCATATAACCCAGTTGAGACATTGTAGAATAGGCTAAACCTCTCTTAATGTCTTTTTGAGCAAGAGCTAAAGTGGCTCCTAAGAGTACTGTTATTATACCTATCAAAGATATTATATACATTATAGAAGGGATAACTATAAAAAGAGGAAGAAGACGAGCTACAAGAAAAATTCCCGCCGCTACCATAGTAGCAGCATGTATAAGAGCCGAAATAGGAGTAGGGCCCTCCATGGCATCAGGTAACCATACATGAAGAGGAAATTGTGAGGATTTAGCAATAGGACCCACAAATAAGAGAAATGCACACAAAGTAAGGAATAAGATATTTACTCTATTATTTAAAATAAAATTATTGAATATTTCGAACAAATCCTGAAATTCAAAACTGCCAGTTATCCAATAAAGACCTAAAATTCCTAATAATAAACCAAAATCCCCTACACGATTAGTTACAAAAGCTTTTTGACAAGCATTCGCCGCAACAGGTCGTGTGAACCAAAAACCTATTAATAAATATGAACACATTCCGACTAATTCCCAAAAAAAATAAACTTGGATTAAATTAGAACTAGTAACTAATCCTAACATTGAAGTATTAAAAAAACCCATATAAGCAAAAAACCTCAGATATCCTTGATCATGAGACATATAATTGTCACTATAAATCAGAACCAAAATTCCAACAGTTGTAATTAATATTGACATAATAGACGTAAGTGGATCAATAAAGTAACCGAACTCAAAAGAAAATTCATTATTTATGGTCCAAGACCATACATTTTGATGAATAGAACTTATAAAAATTTGTTGAATAAATAGATATAGTGAAAAGATCATAACTATACTTAACAAAAAAATACTCAGAAAAGTCCACATACGCCGAAGGTTTTTTGTTGCTGTCGGAAAAAGTAGAAGTCCAACTCCTAGTAAAATAGGTACTGGAAGTGGAATGAAAGGGATGATCCATGAATATTGATATGTATGTTCCATAAAATAAAAAACCCTTTTTATTTTATTCTTAAATTTTTTATTTCTTATTCACTGGTTTGTATATATTTATTTTTTTCAAAAGGTAAAAAAAAAAAGCACGCGATTTCAAACCGAAATATAAATTTTTTGAATTAGTATAATCCTTCATAAAACTTTGAAAATAAATATATATATTCAAATCAAAAAATTAGAAGTGATTAAATAATATTAATATTACTAAGCTATTGCCAAAAAAAATTATTTGTCTTTTTTTATTACTACTAAATAAAATTGTGATTTTCTACAGAATATAGAAAAAGTTAATTATAATTCCGTACTACAACTACAGTAATTTATATACATATATTAATAATAGAACAAAGATTTACACGACAAAAAAATACTTAATATTTATTATATAATAAAAAAACTTTACATAAAAATTTTATTTGAGTTTGATAATTTATAATTATTAAGGAATTAATTTGAATTTTGGAATTTAGTGACTGTCTTCCAGTACACTAAGTGATCTTTTTTTTTGCAAGAAAGATTATTATAATTTCAGAATTTTATTGATAGTATAATCTATAATATAATCTATCAGTAAATATAATCTATCAGTAGAGATTAATTAAATGAGCACTCTCGTACGGATTTCAAACGTTAAATAAAATAAAATTTTAATAACCAAAATTTATAAAGAAAGTAAAAAAACCTTGGGTTTTAAACTTTTGAATGTTTTTTTGTTTTGAAAATAATATATAATAAAATTTTAAAGAAAAAACTCAATATGGAGTATGAACGAATAGCATAATAAATGTCTTTGACATCCAATTATACCACTGAAAAACTTTTTTTTTCATTTTTTAATGGCAGTTCCAAAAAAACGTACTTCTATCTCGAAAAAGCGTATTCGTAAAAATTTTTGGAAAAGGAAGGGATATTGGACATCGTTGAAAGCTTTTTCGTTAGGTAAATCACTTTCTACAGGTAATTCAAAAAGTTTTTTTGTACAACAAAATAAATAAAAAACACTATAATAATTAGAATTATCCTAACAAAAAAACTAATTTTTTTAGAAAAAAAATAATTAAGAACCAAAAGAGGAACAAAAAGACAATATATAGATAAAAAGATAAGGTTAACATTATTTTTTTTTTTTACAAGGGATTCTTTTTTTCCCCATCACTAACTTTGGATGCAATAATAAAAAAAGATCTTGTATTTCCTCTTAACGAGGAAATACAAGATCTTTAAGCGAAATCAATAGGTTCTTAAAATTAATTAATTCTAAGTGAAAAACTTTTAACTTTAATACCTTTAGGAATTATTATATATCTGAATTGTTATATTCTTTACTTGGAATCAAATTGATAAAAGCATCTATCCATAACAAGTGAATATTAGATAATAATAAATAATAATATATTATATTATTTCTAAGTGATCAAAAAATCTTATGTTTGTACTGTATTGTACAGTATAAAACGATGTAGCAAAACATATGGTTTAATAATTATTTTTTGTTATCTTTAGCAATTAGGCAAATCTTATTTTATTTTATTTAAAATTTCTAAGTATTTTGGCGAAGTTTTCATTTTTAGAAAAAGAATTTTTTATTGTATTCTATAAAAAAAAGAAAATACAAAAAGTTAATTTAAAAAATTTAAACTAATTAAGGTAAAAAAAAAAAAAAAAGATCTTAATTGAATTAAAACCCCAAAAACCTATTTAAACAGGTTTTTATTCATGAAATTAATTGTAAATTCCATTGAATTGGCCTCTTTATTTATATTTTAATCTCGACGATTGAATAAAAACTTGTTAGTATTGTTTTGAACAAGTTGCCGCTATGGTGAAATTGGTAGACACGCTGCTCTTAGGAAGCAGTGCTATAGCATCTCGGTTCGAGTCCGAGTAGCGGCATAAGATCTTATAAAAGAGATATTATATTATAAGTTTTATAATCAAACTAATACCCGACTTTTTTCGAAAATCAGGTAAAACCTAGTATTAATTTATTAATTTTTAACATATTTTTTATGATTTTTTCAATTTTAGAGCATATATTAACTCATATATCTTTTTCGGTCGTTTCTATTGTACTGACAATTTATTTTTTAACTTTATTAGTTAATTTAGATGAAATCATAGGATTTTTTGATTCATCAGATAAAGGAATCGTAATTACGTTTTTTGGTATCACAGGATTATTATTCACTCGTTGGATTTATTCAGGACATTTTCCATTAAGTAATTTAAATGAATCATTAATTTTTCTTTCGTGGGCTTTTTCAATTATTCATATTGTTTCCTATTTGAATAAAAAAAAAAAAAATCACCTAAACGTAATAACTGCGCCAAGTGCTATTTTTATTCAGGGTTTTGCTACTTCAGGTCTTTTAAACAAAATGCCTCAGTCTGCAATATTAGTACCAGCTCTCCAGTCCCAGTGGTTAATGATGCACGTAAGTATGATGATATTAGGCTATGGCGCTATGTTATGCGGATCATTATTATCAATAGCTCTTCTAGTCATTACATTTCGCAAAGTTGGCCCTACTTTTTGGAAAAATAATATAAAAGAAAATAATTTATTTAAGAAATTATTTTCTTTTGATGTACTTTACGACATAAATGAAAGAAATTCTATTTTACTACAACAAAACATTAATTTTAGTTTTTCTCGAAATTATTATAGGTATCAATTGATTGAACAATTAAATTTTTGGAGTTTTCGTATTATTAGTCTTGGATTTATTTTTTTAACCGTCGGCATTCTTTCAGGAGCTGTATGGGCTAATGAGACGTGGGGTTCATATTGGAATTGGGATCCAAAAGAAACTTGGGCGTTTATTACTTGGACCATATTCGCAATTTATTTACATATTAAAACAAATAGGAATGTTAGGGGTATAAATTCTGCAATTGTGGCTTCTATAGGCTTTCTTTTAATTTGGATATGCTATTTTGGCGTCAATCTTTTAGGAATTGGTTTACATAGTTATGGTTCATTTACATCGAATTAAATAAAACATTAACCAAAAAATAAAGGAATCCAAATAAAAAAGAATAACATCTATATATAACTTCATATTAAGTTAAGAAATCTAATTTAGTTTTTACGTAGTAAATAATAAAGAACCTTTTGAATCAAGTAGTACAATGATTCAAAAGGTTCTCACAATACAAAGACCAAAGACTTCTGATTACAACTTAATGCTTTTTTTTTATTTCCTGAAAACTAGCCATAAAAATAATTAGATAAAATGGATTCGACCTTGTCACTTGCTAATGAGAGCACAAAATCAGGATAAATCCCAATACCTATTATTGGTAGAAGAATAGAGATTGAAAGAAATAACTCTCGGGGTCCAGAATCAAAAAAATAAAAGTTTTTGACATTAATTAACTTGTATCCATAGAACATTTGGCGTGACATAGATAATAAATATATAGGAGTTAATATCATTCCAATTGCCATTACAAAAATAATTAAAATTTTTGAAATTAATAAATAATTTTGGCTGGTAATTATTCCAAAAAAAACGATTAATTCTGCAACAAAACCACTCATGCCCGGTAATGCAAGGGAAGCCATCGATAAGATAGTAAACATTGTAAATATCTTTGGAATGGAAATAGCCATTCCACCCATTTCATCAAGATAAACAAGTCGAATTCTATCATAACTAGTTCCTGCCAAGAAAAAAAGTGCAGCGCCAATAAATCCATGAGAGATTATTTGTAAAATAGCTCCATTAAGTCCAGGGTCCGTTATAGAACCAATACCTATAATTATAAAACCCATATGAGATACAGAAGAATAGGCTATTCTCTTTTTTAAATTACGTTGACCAGGAGATGTTGAAGCTGCATAAATTATTTGGATTGTACCGACTACCATAAACCAAGGAGAAAACATAGAATGAGCGTGAGGTAATAATTCCATATTGATTCGAACCAACCCATATGCTCCCATTTTTAATAAGATTCCAGCGAGAAGCATACAGGTACTGTAATGTGCCTCGCCGTGGGTGTCAGGTAACCAAGTATGTAAAGGTATAATCGGTGATTTGACGGCAAAAGCAATAAGAAATCCAATATAAAATAGTATTTCGAGTGTGACAGGATAGGATTGATTAGCTAATAGTTCTAAATTTAATGTTGGTTCGTTCGAACCATATAAACTTATACCTAAAACTCCTATTAATAAAAAAATAGAACTTCCTGCAGTGTATAAAATAAATTTTGTAGCTGAATACAGACGTTTCTTTCCACCCCACATGGATAAAAGTAGATAAACGGGAATTAATTCTAATTCCCACATGATGAAAAAAAGTAAAAGATCCCGAGAAGAAAATGATCCTATTTGACCGCTGTACATTGCTAACATCAGGAAATGAAATAATCGGGAATCCCGAGTAACAGGAAAAGCCGCTAACGTAGCTAAAGTAGTAATAAATCCCGTCAGTAAAATTGTTCCTATAGAAAGTCCATCTATTCCCATTCTCCAGTAAAAATCAAAAAAATTTATCCATTTATAATCTTCGGACAGTTGAATTAATGGATCGTCCATTTTATAATTATAACAAAAAGCGTAGGTCGTTAGAAGAAGTTCTAGGATACAAATGCTTATAGTATACCATTTATTTACTTTATTTCCCCTATGCGGGAGAAATAACATTAACGAACCAGCAGATATTGGAAAAACAACAATTATTGTTAACCAAGGAAAATCATTCGTGGTAAAGACAAGATACACCAGGTCCAAAGAACGAGTACTCAAAAAATGTATAAAAATAAAAAAAATATATATAATTTAACTTTTTTGAGTACGAGTACTTGTCAATAAAAAAAAATAAAATTTATTCAAAATTTATTCAAATGAGGTTTTCGGTAACGTATCAATAAGCTAGACCCATGCTTCGAGTTGTTTCATGCCATAAATAAACTCGAACGCTCAAAAAATCCGTCGGACAGGCAGATTCACATCTCTTACAACCAACACAGTCCTCGGTTCTTGGAGCGGAAGCTATTTGCTTAGCTTTACATCCATCCCAAGGTATCATTTCTAATACGTCTGTAGGGCAAGCTCGGACACATTGAGTACATCCTATACAGGTATCATAAATTTTTACTGAATGTGACATAGGATCTATAGTTTTTTGAATGTCATAAATTTTCAATCTAGTAAACTTCTAACTGAATGATATATTAAAATACTAGATGAAGCAATGATTTCCTTTATATAGAATTTTTGTAATGAATTCTGGCTCAATTGATTAAAAAAAGGGGCTAAAATACTTTGATTTCTTTTATTTTCACAAATATAATCTAGTAAGTCATAACCTATTATATATATATGCAAATTAAAATCTATAATTTTTTTATTTATGCTACTTATTTAATAAGGTCGATTGGTTGATGCGAGTTGATTTTCTGTTACGATAAATTGACGAAACTATAGCTAATCCAATAGCTGCTTCAGCGGCTGCAATTGCTATAACAAAAATGCAGAAAATATCCCCTTTTAGTTGGGAATTATCAAAAAAATCAGAAAATGTTACGAAATTCATATTAACTGCATTGAGTATAAGTTCAAGACACATAAGAGCCCTAACCATATTTCGACTCGTGATCAATCCATAAAGACCAATCAAAAATAAATAGGCACTCAAAACAAGTACATGTTCGAGTATCATTCAGCAACTCCTTATAAATTTTGATTCATTTCAATATGAACAATAATTGACCGGATTCAATCAACTAAAATATAACAAATAAAGTACGAATAAAAAATATATTTTAGGTAAAATTTTGGTAAAAAAAAATATTTCAAATATATATATATTTAAAATATTAAATAGTATTCAATCAAATTTAATTGAATGAACGAAAAAAAATATCATAACATACATAAAGTTTTCTTTAGTCTTTACTAATTTTGAACGTTTTTTATTGACGAGCCACCGAAATTGCACCTATCAGAGCAACTAAAAGAATTATTGAAATGAGTTCAAATGGAAGAAAAAAATCTGTTGATAAATGAATTCCTATTTGTTGACTATTACTTATTAAATCTTGCTCTAGAATCTGGTTTAATCTTGTAGTCCAAATAACCCCGTACCATGACGTATCGAGAATTGTAGAAATTAATGAAAAAAGAATAGTTGTACAAACCAACGAAGTAATCCCATTCCCGACGGTCCACAGATTGAAATTTGTGTAATATTCTGAATCATTCATGAACATCACAGCAAATATGATTAAAACATTTATGGCCCCCACGTAAATAAGGAGTTGTGCAGCAGCTACAAAATGGGAATTTGATAGAATATACAATAAAGATATACAAACAAGAACAAATCCTAAGGAAAAGGCCGAAAATATTGGGTTGGGAAGTAATACCACTCCCAGACCTCCTACTAGAATACCGGATCCCAGAAAAACTAAAAGAAAATCATGTATTGGTCCAGGCAAATCCATTATATTATTAAAATAAGAAAAAAATCGAAACCCTTTTCATGACCTTATTAATTTAACCGGGGAATTTGTTTTTAATATGTTTCTAATAGAGTGAAATTAGAATCTAATGGATATGAATTTATGTAGATACAATTATTAGACAGTTTCGCTTTTTTATGCTAAAGTGTTCAACTTATCTGTTTAAATAAAGTAATTACGAATTTATTATATTAAAAGAATGAGCCTTAATACTTAAGATTATTATATAAATATAATACAAGTTTTTAATTAAATTCTTTATATAATTCAAAAAAAATGGAATTATTTTTTTAATAAACTTAATGGGTTTACCCATTTTTTGTTTGAGGTGAATTTAAAATTGTTCGAATAGTGTAATCGTCAATTACTGACATTGGTAAACGACCCAAAGCTATTTGATTATAATTCAATTCGTGACGATCATAAGTTGAAAATTCATATTCTTCGGTCATTGACAAACAATTTGTTGGACAATATTCAACACAATTACCGCAAAATATACAAATTCCAAAATCAATACTGTAATTAAGCAATCGTTTTTTTTTTAAATTCGTTTCCAATTTCCAATCAACAACAGGTAGATCTATAGGACATACTCGAACACATACTTCACAAGCAATGCATTTATCAAATTCAAAATGTATTCGCCCGCGGAAACGTTCCGAGGTTATTAATTTTTCATAGGGATATTGAATAGTTACAGGTAAACGATTTGTGTGGGATAAGGTAATCATGAAACCTTGACCAATATACCTTGCAGTTCGTAGGGTTTGTTGACCATAATTCATGAACCCGGTTATCATAGGAAGCATATTGTAATTATCTATAAATAATTTGATCTTTGTTTCTTTCTCTTGTTTAAAACAAGTAATGAATATATTGGATTCATTTTCAATTTATAGTGAAAAGAGTTGGAAAGAAGTTGTTAATAATAGATTACCAAGGGAAATAGGTAAAAGAAATTTCCATCCAAGATTTAGTAGTTGATCCATTCTTAGCCTAGGTAAAGTCCATCTTGTTGCGATAGAAAGGAACAAGAACAAATATGTTTTAGCTAATGTAATAAAGATACCTATTGTTGTTCCAAAAGTTTGATCCCTCTCAAATAGCTCCAGAATAGATATATACGGAATAGAACTATTCCAACCGCCTAAGTATAGAACTGTCACAAATAATGAGGAAATTAATAGATTTAGATAAGAAGCAACGTAAAATAAACCAAATTTGATACCTGAATATTCAGTTTGATAACCTGCTATTAATTCTTCTTCCGCTTCTGGTAAATCAAACGGTAATCTCTCGCATTCTGCTAGGGAAGAAATTAGAAAAATGATAAAACCTATAGGTTGACGCCACAAATTCCATCCCCAAAAACCATATTTTGATTGTGCCTCAACTATATCAACTGTACTTAAACTGTTAGATAATCCTAGTCGGTGATAACATTACTATTCTCACCGCTATTACAAAACCGTACATGAGGTCTTCGCCTCATACGGCTCCTCGGGGGCCAGAAATAAATCTAAGGACCAGATTTAGTATTATTTAGATGGATATGATGTGTTCTAAAATAGATTAAATATAAATATATCTGGGGTCCCGAATTATACCAACGTAATTCTGTCTGCTCAAATTCTAAGAAAAAAAAAAAAAAAAGCGCTTCGGAATTCATCTCATCTTTTACAAATTTTAATTTCTATTTGTTGAGTCATAACTTAATCCTTTAATAAAAAACTCCTTGTAAAAATAAAAACAAGGTATTTCAGCCCATCGTGGTTTTCAATTACGAAAAAGAATTAGACATCCTATTAGTTTATTATTCATGACATAAATTCTATTTTATTTTAAAAATATATGAAAAAACTATCCTTGTTTCGTTCCTATTCTTCTTTCCTTTTTTATAAAAAAGTTGGTGGACTTAAAAAATAAAAGATTATTTCGTTTCTGATAGTCATTACATTTATCGGTGGATAGGAGCATACTCTGAATCGGAATCTTGGGGAGTACTGTCTGATCATTTCTACTAATTTCAAGCCCCAATTAATCTTCTTTTTTTGTTATCTTTATGGTATGCATAAATATCCTTTGCAATTTGTTTAATCTCTATTACAAATTCTTTATGTATTTTGGTGTTTCTAACCATCCACTCACTTTTACCTAATTGCCGTTCACTTTGTAATACATGTATGTTAATCTATATAACTGATAGTGAAAACGCCATACGGTTAATATTTTGAACCCGCTTCAAGCCAGGATGACTAAATCAACCAACCTTGGGGTAAAGTGATTATTACGATTATGTTTATTTCCGTTTAACCTTGTGTACATAGGAAATGAGACTCAATTTTTTTTACTGCTAATTTCTGAGCAGTTTTTTTCACTCATATATAACTATCAAATTCCTTTTATTAAGATTAACCCAAAAATAAATATATATATATTCCGTTTTTAACTTATTCGTCTAGAAGAAACGTCGTATTATAGTAAAAATGTTTATATTTCAACGAACCGCACGTAGAGATATTGATAAAACACATAGAGTTAATGGTATTTCATAACTAATCGATTGGGCAGCAGCTCGCAAACCACCTAAAAAAGAATATTTATTATTTGATCCATATCCTGACATAAGAAGTCCAATAGGAGCAATACTTGAGATGGCAATCCATAAAAAAATACCGATATTGAGATCCGCTAAAACAAGGTGATTGCTAAAGGGAATTACTGAATAACTTAGTAAAATTGAGATAACTGCTATCGACGGTCCAATACTAAATAAAGGGCTATTTCCTCTAGCTGGACGAAGATCTTCTTTAAAAAGTAGTTTTGTCCCGTCGGCTAGGGCTTGAAGAATTCCCAACGGGCCAGCGTATTCAGGTCCAATACGTTGTTGTATCCCTGCAGATATTTCTCTTTCTAACCACACAATTACTAGTACACCTGTTATGATTCCCAATACAAGAGAAAATATAGGGACAAACATCCATATTAGTCCGTAGACCTCTTTTAAAGATTCCAATCTAACAAAAGAATTTATAGTTTGTACTTCTGTTGCATAAATTATCATTTTAACGATCAACTTCTCCCATAATTATATCTATGCTACCGAGTATCGTCATAATATCAGCCAATTTCATTCTTTTAACTAGTTCAGGAAGAATTTGCAAATTAATAAAACCCGGTGGTCTTATTTTCCATCTCCAAGGAAAACCACTTTGATCTCCTATGAGAAAAATTCCCAACTCCCCTTTTGGGGCTTCAACTCTTACATAAAGTTCTTGTTTCGATAATTCAAAAGTAGGAGAAGGTTTTTTACTAATGAATCGATATTCAAAATCATTCCATTCTGGATTCCTTTTTTTATCAAAGCCTCTGCTTTCTAAATTCTCATAGGGACCTCCCGGAAGTCCTTCCAGAGCCTGTTGAATAATTTTTATGGATTCTGTCATTTCGCTAAGTCGTACTAAATAACGAGCTAATGAATCCCCTTGTTTTTGCCATTGAATTTCCCATTCAAATTCATCGTAAGACTCATAACGATCAACTTTACGAAGATCCCATGGTATTCCGGATGCGCGTAGCATTGGTCCGGATAAACCCCAATTTATTGCTTCTTCCCCACCAATAATCCCAACTCCTTCAACCCGTTTTAAAAAAATAGGATTTCGTGTAATCAGTTTTTGATATTCAACAACCTCGGTTAAAAAATAATCACAAAAATCCAAGCATTTATCTATCCAACCATAAGGTAAATCAGCCGCAATTCCTCCAATACGAAAAAAATTATGCATCATTCTCATACCGGTGGCAGATTCGAATAGATCATATATAAATTCGCGTTCTCTGAAAATATAGAAAAAAGGAGTCTGTGCACCAATATCTGCCATAAAAGGGCCGAGCCATAACAGATGAGAAGCTATACGACTCAATTCCAGCATAATTACTCTGATATAGCTGGCCCTTTTAGGAACTTGAATATTTCCCAATTGTTCTGGTCCATTTACTGTTATTGCTTCTGTAAACATAGTAGCTAAATAATCCCATCGCGTTACATAAGGTAAATATTGTATAATTGTCCGGTTTTCTGCAATTTTTTCCATTCCCCTGTGTAAATAACCCAATATGGGTTCACAGTCAACAACATCCTCGCCATCTAGAGTAACAATTAAGCGAAGAACACCATGCATGGATGGGTGGTGAGGTCCCATATTGACTATCATAAGATCTTTTCCTGTAACAGGTCTCTTCATAAGTTTTTCCTTGATTCGTTCTAGCATGAATTATATTGCTGAAAAATAAGTTTATGAAAAAATTAAATATCTAAAAAATTAATTAATTCACTATGTTTGTAATTTAACGAGTTTTTAATTCTCGAATATTCAACTGATTAATTAATTCTTTATAACGTACTCTATTTTTTTTTGACAAATAAGCCAGCAGTCGTTGACGTTTTCCCAGAATTTTTCGTAGACCCCTCTGAGATAAATAATCTTTTCTGTGCAATTCCAAATGTGAAGTAAGTCCTCGTATCTTATTAGTGAAACTGAATACTTGAAATTCAACGGATCCCCTGCTTTCTTCTTTTTTTTCTTGAAATGAAATGAATGTATTTTTTATCATAAAAAGAAATCCTTCCTTTTTTTATATGAATTGAAAGATATGAGTTTTACTGATCAGTAATAATAGTGGTATTTTTTTTGTACAAGGATCTGAATTTAATTATCAACTTAATTATTCTTAATTTTTTTTTAAGTATAAATTTAGATCTAAAAAGGAGGTAGGATTCTTTTAATTTATTTATGTATCTGTTCTGATTGGTATCTACGTCATTGATTAATTTAATCTCATGTATAAAGATTGAATTTAAACCAATCCCTCATATTTGTGCATACAGTTATTTTCATATACCGTAACTTAATATATTATATTTTTTATAGTAAAAATATATTTTATTTATAGTAAAAAGGTAAAAAGTATCTATCATTAATGAATTTTAAATCGTGTATACATATGTATTCTTATCATACTGAAACGATTTCCGTTAGTAGTATTAAACCAATAGCGATTCATACAAGCTAAATCTTCTAATCTAAAGTTGGGCCAAAGAAAGGATTTTAATTTAATGAGGTTTTTTTTATCCTTATCAAGATCTTTCTTTTTATGCAAAACTGTGGTCCAGTTTTGAATATTCTTATCAAATATTGAATTTATATTCCTCGTTTTTTTTTTTTTTAAGTTGAAACAAATTAGAATTCGAAATTCTCTACGTCGTTTAGGGGATAGAATATTTTCCGGAACAAAGAAATCATAATTTTTTTTGTATCTTTTACTTTTTTTTTTTTTATTTTTATGAACCAATGAAATATCTATGGTTCTATATATCATAAGTTGTCCATCGTTTTTTACAGACAAACGTACAGGTTCAATAATAAAAATTCCTTTTTTCATCAATTTTGCAAAAGTTAAATTCTTCTTAATCATTAGAATGTCTAGACTCATCTCCCCTCTTTCAATAGAAGATATCGCTATATCGTTTGGATTTTTTAGTCTAACCAAGAGACAGTATACTTTTACATTATTGAGAATTTTTTGATTAAAAAAACAATTCCATCGCAATTGAAAACGCGAATACCTTGTGAGAAATAAATCGAGTTCCGCTTCTGTATTGCTTTTGTATTGTTTTTTATTTTTACGTTTTTTTATCTTCGATTCCGCATAATTTTCTTCAATATTTTTTTCTTGGTTTGATATAGCTGGTTCAGGATTTATTTTTTTTTCTTTATCTGATTCAAGCTCTCCTTGACCCGCCAATTCTTTTTCTTCTTTATTTAGATTATAAAATAGAGGGTATTTTTTTTCATTTGATCGTATAAAACCTTTTTTCTTTCCAGTGATCTTTTTATTAACATTTTTGTTTTCATTAAAATTGAAAAGAAGTAATTTAATTGGTATCACCCAAGGTTTATTTTTATATGTACTAGAAAAAAATAAAAATTCTGGAAAGAAAAAAAATTCAAAATTTGTTATACGACGATTTATTATTTCTTCATTCATTCCCATCCAATCAAAAAAGTTTCTTTTTTTATTGGCAAGACCCGTCTTAGTTATTTTATCAACTCTTTTATAATTCTGAACTTTAGTCTTAATATATTTTTTTTTACTCTTGGTATCAATCCAGGGCTCAATATTTAATTTTTTTCTAAACCAAAAGTTTAGAATTCTACAATCCAAATATTTTCTATGCCGGATGTCCCCCATACCCCGAATATTATATTTTTCTAGAAAATAAGAGATTAAACAATTATCTAGAGTAATACCTATAGACATGTAAAAAAAAAAATTTTCTGTAGAATGAATAGATTTGTAGCAAAAAAGGTTATATATAGAATCTTTTTTTAAATTGTGTTTTGGATTTAATAACGAGTCGGCTTCAAAAAAATTTTGTTTTTTGTAATTATCAACTTTTTTTTTTTCATATGAATCCTCTTTGGTTAAACTTGGCTTTAGAACTATCGAGTCTTCGTTTATTTTCTTTTTCCATTTTTGGGTTACTAATCTAGCCCACGCAACCTGAGGTAAATTGTATTGATAATGACTTCGTAACCAGTTTTTCCATGGATTTACTTCGGAATTTAAAAGTGTTTTATCTTTTAATTCATAATGAAAGATTTCTTGTTCTTGAAAAAAATCCTTTATTTGATTCTTAACAAAAAAGGGTGTTATGCATATGTTATATTCAAGAACAGCCTTTAATTTCGAAAAGTTACTAACTTGAATTTTTGATAATTTGTAAAATACATATGCTTGTGATAAAGAGCGTAGGTCATAACTAAAAATTTTTTTTTTTGATATTAAATTTTTTATAGTCGAAATAAAATAAATGGTATTTTTTTTTTTTAATTTTTCTACAGTT